CTGATGCAACCATTGCTTCATTAGGGCCAAGGGTTCCTTCTTGACCGGTGGGACCCCAAAATATGGAAAGAAAAAATGTCGAACCTAAAAAGAAAAGATAATCGAATTACTAGTCTTAGAGTTGTCCAAAAATAAAATAGAAAGATTTTCTTTCTTCGAGCGATCGTGTGATACTTTTTTTCTCATTCGAGATATTATGTGTGATTAAAGAACCTACTACTTACTTGAATCAGGTAAAAGGTGTTATAAGGTCGTTCGTTCCAAAAGAGAAACTAGATTTGATACAGTTGAAAAAGAAATGATCAAAATCGAAACGATTTGCGAATTTTATTCCACAGTAATTCAAAGTAAGTTTCATTTGTGAATGAAATTCCGCGACAAAGTTCTTATTCCTAGTCCTTTACTCAGAAGTTGATGAATGAATCTGTTGATTTGCAATCGGGGAATCGGTAGATGTCACAGATGATCGATCCAGCCTTTTTTTTATCCCGCCCTATCTTTGTTAGGGCCCCCTAGAATGACTGATGAATCAAAAATTGGAACAGATTTTGTCAATTGGTATTTTTTCGTATCCTCCTACCTTTCAAAAGCGGAAACTCAGGTAAGTGTTTTAGAACCATATGTATAAATATAAAAAGAACGTATCTCCTTTAGCTCCTTCATGCCTACTATAACTAGTTATTTCGGCTTTCTATTGGTGGCGTCAACTATAACCCCGGCTCTATTTATTGGTCTGAGCAAGATACGACTTATTTGAAATGAATTGAATGAACAATTCTGTTATAAAAAGAAATGTTTCCGCGGATTCGAAAGTGCCTTTCCGGAGTAATTGTCAATTCTTGCTTGATGAGATTCGTGGTCAATTCGGATGAATATTTAAGGATAGATATTCCCTCTCTCTTTTTCCCTTTTCAAATAAATCGAAATGATTGAAGTTTTACTATTTGGAATCGTGTTAGGTCTAATTCCGATTACTTTGGCTGGATTATTCGTAACTGCATATTTACAATACAGACGCAGCGATCAGTTGTACCTTTGATTAAGTAACATTAACATCTCGTTTTTTGATTGACCTCCTGCGGACTCAAAAAAGGAGTAGGTCGAATTCAGGTTGCTGTTCAAGTTAGTGAAGTTATTTCACTCGAATTCGACCTAAGAAGAACAGAATCGCGCTCTGTAGGATTTGAACCCACGACATCGGGTTTTGGAGACCCACGTTCTACCGAACTGAACTAAGAGCGCTTTCTTATCACCATCGATAAGACCGCAAAGAAAAGGATTTTTTTTGTACCCCCACAGACCGTATATATATACATATAGTATCATAAACCGAAAGACTCCGTATGTCCAAATTCAATCGATCTCAACATACCTCTCGTTACTGCCCATAGGAGAAAGAATAGCTAGGGATGACAGGATTTGAACCCGTGACATTTTGTACCCAAAACAAACGCGCTACCAAACTGCGCTACATCCCTTTCAATTGGTATACAGTGTCATTGTATGGAATCTCTGTCTTGTTTTCCACATCATTATTTCCTCATTGAGAGACAATCTATCTTGCCATTTCTTCTTTTTGGTCTCATAGAACACTTAGAACCTATAAAATTTTATAAATAGAAAGAATTATATGCATATTAATACTAAAAGAATTCTATTATATAGTATATAGATAGATATGAAACCTCACGTATAAGAATACTTATAAGTAATACAAGACTCAGGAAGAGTGGGACGCCCCTTTTTTCGTTTTAAGGAAAGGGAAATCTTAGTGTTATTGACATTGACTAGGTCGTGATATATTTCCGTTTTTGTTAGGGATTCCGCGTACAACTAAAATACAAGCGATCCTTAACGACCTATGCATCTGATCATATATGTATTCCAATAAAGAAGGAGAATTTTCAATGCGCGATCTAAAAACATATCTCTCCGCAGCCCCTGTGCTAAGTACTCTATGGTTCGGGTCTTTAGCAGGTCTATTGATAGAGATCAATCGTTTCTTCCCGGATGCATTGACATTCCCCTTTTTTCATTCGAGTTATTGACATGGGAAGGGATGAAGAAGATTAGCGATACAATAAATTATCTGAGACTAATACCTCTTCTTCTCTCTCTTTCTTTGTTTTCTTATTTTTTCCATTTTTTGAGGATGAGGATAAAGAAAGGAGGACAAAAAAATAATCAAAGTGGATTGCGAAACTCGCGATTTAGGCTCGAATTCATAGAGGGAGTATGAAAATAGAAATAATGGGTCTAGGGTAACAAAATCATACACGATACTTAAATGAAATACTCTATTGGGATTCGAAATAATTGAGAGTTAAAAATCATTGTATTACTTCGTAATATTACATATTACGCTAGTGATTGTAACGAAATCGTTCCTAATCGGATTTCGGGTTAGCCACTTCTATTTTTTTCCTTTTTTTTCTTCGTTTCGGATTGAAAATAGAAGAGTTGAGTGAATCCAAAATGCAAAGGAGGTTCATGGCCAAGGGTAAAGATGTCAGAGTCAGAGTTATTTTGGAATGTACCAGTTGTGTGCGAAACAGTGTTACTAAGGAATCGCCGGGCATTTCCAGATATATTACTCAAAAGAATCGACACAAGACACCTAGTCGATTGGAATTGAGAAAATTCTGCCCCTATTGTTACAAGCATACAATTCATGGGGAAATAAAGAAATAGATCGAACAGAATTGCCACCTTTCCCAGTAACAAGAACAAATTACATATAATATATATAAACAAATCAAATCCTATTTCGGTCGTATCCCAAATTCGAATTCAGAAATAGGATTTTAGAGATAAGGACTAAATACCATGGATAAATCCAAGCGACCCTTTCTGAAATCCAAGAAACCCTTTCTGAAATCTAAGCGACCCTTTCTAAAATCCAAGAAACCCTTTCTAAAATCGAAATCCAAGCAATCTTTTCGTAGGCGTTTGCCCCCAATTGGATCGGGGGATCGAATTGATTATAGAAACATGAGTTTAATTAGTCGATTTATTAGTGACGACAAAAAAATCTTATCTAGACGAGCGAATCGATTGACCTTGAAACAACAACGATTAATTACGCTTGCTATAAAACAAGCTCGTATTTTAGCTTTGTTACCTTTTCTTTATACTAATAAAAAAGAGAAACCATTTGAAAGAACAAGACCCAAGTCAACCCCTAGGGCTAAAAATAAAAAAGGTCCTAGAACCAGAAAAAAAACAGGCCTACGGCCACAATGGAATAAAAGGAATCAAAATTCCAATCTTTAACCCAACTAGGGTAGGGTGGATGTTTTGTTCAAAAATGAGAGAACCCAAGGATTGTCACGTCGGAAGAAACCAAAAAGAATCCGAATCGGGGACGAAAAAGAAGAAATATTTCATTTTTTTTTAGTGAATCGTGCTCGTTCATTTTGACTACCTTATCCTATTCATTTAGACTCTACCTTCCCGGAGTTCATTCTCCGGGAACTTCGTTTAAACCCTTCCCTGAAAAATAACCCTGCAAAATTTATGATCTCATTGGAAATCATGGAAAGACAATTTGGATTTGATATAGCGATTTGCGCTAGTATTTTTCGATTAAGAAGCAAGTGCTTCTTGTGGAGATTGTTTATAAATACACTATAACTATAGAATACCTTAATCTCACGAATTACTGCATTTATACGAGTGATCCACAACCGGCGAAAATCTCTTTTTTTCCTGCTTCTATCCCGATGAGCAGAACCCAAAGCTCTCGTTTTCTGTTGAGTCATAGTTCGAGTAAGTCTTGAATGGGCCCCTCGAAAAGTTGATGAAAATAGACTCATTTTTGTTCTACGTCTCCGAGCTATATATCCTCGTTTAATTCTGGTCATTGAATCTACTGCAACTTTGATGAATAACTAATTGCTTTCTTTTCTTTCAGTCATTCTTTTCTCCCCTCCCGGTCTATTAATAACAAAACGGATTCTTCCGATGTATAAAAAAAAAATTCCAATGGCTTTTGCTACGATGACCTTCCCAACCACGATTTTTTCCAGGCATTTCACCTCGAAATAAAAAATTAGATTGATCAAAAAACTAGTCAAAGTCAATTTAAGTAAGAAATATAAATGAATAAAAAATAGTGGGTTCCATCGTTTCTATGGTTACTTTTTAAACGGTGAGGTCCTTTCTATACACCGGAGCCCCTTCCTTATTTAGTAACTTGTATAGTTCACACTCTTTGGCTCTACCCATGAATTATCCAGTAATAGGTCTTTTCACAATAAGATCTACCTATACAGTAACGGCATTTAATTATGAAGGTTGGTTAGGTAGCTGACCCTGTGAGTCCGTTCTTGCAAGAGTAGGAGCAGCATTTTTATGCTTCTTAAATAAGATTTCCCCCGCTTAATGGATAACCATTTGCTACCAATGGGGAATCGCTTCTCATCTCCAATTGAGGTGATCGGATTTATACCAATGGAAACCATAAATTTCATACACAATAAAGGTCTTTTTTTTTTTTTTTAGACAGTGAATGGAGTTCTTCCACTCTATCTTATTCATTGGTTTTATCCTATTCATTGGTACGGATCTTTGATACTGTAAAAATTGTCTCCTTTCTTTTGGTTCAGTTCATGATCTAAACGAGTCGCACATACACCCTAGTACATGTTCCTCGACGCTGAGGACATCCCCGAAGAGCGCGGGCTTTTTTGACATTTCTGATTGGCTGTCTTGTGTTTCTAATAAGTTGTTTAATAGTTGGCATGCTGAATTATATACAGAATGGGCTGGTTTAGATCGATCCTAACCGGATGATTCTAATTGGAGACTTGACCCATTTTACCTCGGTAAAAAGAGGGAAACTCGCAAATTAAATTATAGTTCATTTGCCCATGGTTCCATTCTTGTCTGGTTCTTTTCCTCTGTGCCTAGGGAGACCTCCTCCTACCCTAAAGTCTATGAAGTGGGGCTTTTTTGGGGGGCATTTGAAAATCCCTAGGTCCCAACGAACTATAACCGGACAGGGGTTTAGAGGGTACTGTTCGGTTATAATGGTGTCGTTTATCCCCATCCCTCCGGATTCCTTTACTTCGCACGAAGGAGTCGATTTGGCGAAGTCATAAGGGTAAGGTAACGGATGGGGTAGAGGACCAAAAGAGTGAGTCCATTCTTGTCTCTTTTGAACCCTTAGCTAAGGGAGGCTTCATACGCCTCCTATGAAATTGGTGTCATTTTCTCTTCGACAGGGATAGCTCCTCCCAAAACCCATAAAGTCTATGAAGTGGGTCTTTTGGGGGGGGCATTTGAAAATCCCTAGGTCCCAACGAACTATAACCGGACAGGGGTTTAGANNNATCCCTCCGGATTCCTTTACTTCGCACGAGGGAGCGGATTTGGCGAAGTCATAAGGGTAAGGTAACGGATGGGGTAGAGGACCAAAAGAGTGAGTCCATTCTTGTCTCTTTTGAACCCTTAGCTAAGAAGGAGGGGTTCATACTCCGCAACTCCTACACAATCAACAATTCCATGAAGTTGGGCTTCTTCTGGTGTCATGATAAAATCCCTTTGCATGTCCACATATAGAATCCACCAGGGTTGTCCTGTTCTTTGTGTATAAAGCCTTATGACGCTGTTGCGGATACTTTTTAATTCATCCCCATCTATGTGCAACTCTCCTAGATCGGGCCCAATATAAGAACTAAAAGGTTGGTGTATCAATACCCTAATGATATAACATCATGAAGGATTCCTCTATTTTATTTCGCACGATTTGGCGAAGTAAAGAGGTAAGGTAACGGATGGATTCTAAGAACAAAACAAAAAGAGAGAGTTGAACAACCGTACAGGCATCGTTTACACATTGCATACGGCTCTACTATGGAATTCGGTTTTTTTTTTCATTTCACTTCCACTGAATAAAGAAAGATAAAAATAGGATTTCGAAGACCCTAGGATTGTTCAATGATCCAGTTACCACCCTTCCCTTCGAGAGAATTTCAAAATATTAATAATTAATACCAGGATAGTACTATGATGGCTCCGGTGCTTTATCTATTTTTCTCGTTTGCGATTCGGCAATCCCAAAGTGTATTTTTTATTTGATCAACTAAGGAAAAATGATCGTATTTTTTTTTTTCATTTTCAAAATCTCTCATACACTAAATAGTGGAAAGGGACTTTAGGGTATGAAAACCAAAAAGTTTGTGACGCGGAAATGGATCCCCGATAGATAAGATCCAATCTGAAATGCTTTTTGTTTCATACCACTCTCTCGATACAGAATCGCATCGTATGAAAAAACAATAATTGCGCCTCTCAAACTCGAAGTGCCGTGCTATTATTACTTATTATTTGATTCATATTCCATATAGCGAAGGCATAGTCTTCTTTTTTCTCTCAAATAAGAAATCAAAATGCATTGGCACGACCCGAACCGTTAGGATATGCTATACGTTCGCCAAATTCTCCTGCGCTCATGACGAAGGATCCCATTGAATAGGCTATCCCCATGCTTATTGTATGGACATAGGGTGGCACAGCTCGCATCATATCAAAGAGACCGATTCCGCATAGTACCCATCCGCCCATACAGTTTATAAACATAAAATGATCCAGGGTCCTATCCTCTCTGCTGAGAAATACCATGAGACCCAAAAGGGTATTCGTGATCTCGAAATCAAGCGTTTGGCATAAAAAAAGGCATCTTTCTCGATGAAGTCGGTTGATTAGGAAAAAATGGAATCCCTTAGGAATCATACACGCGTGGTTTTGGTGCATAGGATTCAACAAATTGCAATGTGTAAATTCCAGCCCTTTTCATTGTTTCATAGCAGGATTTTTCTAACTCCTAACGAGCGTACTTTTTTCTTCCATTTTTCAAGAAAGATCAGTTTTGGCGCACTTCCCCCCAAAAAAGAAGTCATGAAACTTGAAACTTGTCGAATTTACTTTGCATTGAGGTTTTGTTTTATTTCATCGAACTCCAAATTCGATTTTCAATTATGGTGTCATTTTCTTGTTCCTGAATGGGCTTCTTCTATTCTTTTAGGTTTAGGATCTACTCCGGGTAAAGATCGACCTACCCGACCTCGATTCGGATAGAGATCTAAGAGATATTTTGGAGGTTTACTCTAATCAATAGGAATCTTTTAGGTTATGATACAAAGGGGAATTTCACATATTCCTATTTGACCAATTGGGTATTTTATGAGCGGAGCTTGGATCCTTCATTTTAGTGGTCTAAACAAACCAACCATCAATTATTCCATTCTAATTGAAAATAGAATTGACAATAGAAATATCAATCTCCCAATTGAAATTATTGGCTTTGAGTTCAAACTTTCAATTCTTGATCAGTCACTCAACCCTTTTGGGGAGAAAGAGAGAATATCTTGATCGGGGAAGAGCATGGGGAAATCCCATAGGACCCATTATGGATGCCAAGTCGTACTAGAGGTCCACCCATGTTGCCGCTTCGTCTTCAGGAATCAGAAAAGGGGCTTTTGGAATACCAACGGGCATTAGACGAAACCTCGAGGGCTCGTCTCTTAACTTTTTTTTTTTATGCGAAAGCGTAGTCAAAATGCCTTGTCTTGTTGTTTTTTATGCGAAAGCGTAGTCAAAACGCCTTGTCTTGTTGTTTTTTATGCGAAAGCGTAGTCAAAACGCCTTGTCTTGTTGTTTTTTATGCGAAAGCGTAGTCAAAATGCCTTGTCTTGTTGTTTTTTATGCGAAAGCGTAGTCAAAACGCCTTGTCTTGTTGTTTTTTATGCGAAAGCGTAATCAAAACGCCTTGTCTTGTTGTCAGACTATTGCCTCGGATTTTCCTTTTTTCCATAGATTGAAAAGCTCATAGAATAAAGAATAAAACCGAGCATTGGCCCATAGAAAATAGAACCAGACCAATGCTGCATTGCGGATTGATACTTATCGGGTATAGAATAGATCTGTTTCTATTTGTTCCTACAAACAGAATTGGTCCGTTATTCCCAAGGGAATGGAATCAATATTTACCCCTGCTCCGAGATAATCCATTGAAAGGGGGAAGTCCCTAGCTCCCAATGCGAGAAAGTTACATAGTGTCTATTTTTCTTTGAGAAAGAGGTTTTTCCATGGGTTTGCCTTGGTATCGTGTTCATACTGTCGTATTGAATGATCCCGGTCGGTTGCTTTCTGTCCATATAATGCATACTGCTCTAGTTTCGGGTTGGGCCGGGTCGATGGCCTTATACGAATTAGCAGTTTTTGATCCCTCTGATCCCGTTCTTGATCCGATGTGGAGACAGGGTATGTTCGTTATCCCATTCATGACTCGTTTAGGAATAACCAATTCGTGGGGGGGTTGGAGTATCGCAGGAGGCACTATAACGAATCCGGGTATTTGGAGTTACGAAGGTGTGGCCGGGGCACATATTGTATTTTCTGGCTTGTGCTTCTTGGCAGCTATTTGGCATTGGGTGTATTGGGATCTAGAAATATTCTGTGATGAGCGTACAGGAAAACCTTCTTTGGATTTGCCCAAGATCTTTGGAATTCATTTATTTCTCTCAGGGCTAGCTTGCTTTGGGTTTGGCGCATTTCATGTAACAGGGTTGTATGGTCCTGGAATATGGGTGTCCGATCCGTATGGACTCACGGGAAAAGTACAATCTGTAAATCCTGCGTGGGGTGTAGACGGTTTTGATCCTTTTGTTCCAGGAGGAATAGCCTCTCATCATATTGCAGCAGGGACATTGGGTATATTGGCGGGCTTATTCCATCTTAGTGTCCGTCCGCCCCAACGTTTATACAAAGGATTACGTATGGGTAATATTGAAACTGTACTTTCCAGTAGTATCGCTGCTGTCTTTTTTGCAGCTTTTGTTGTTGCTGGAACTATGTGGTATGGTTCCGCCACGACCCCTATCGAATTATTTGGTCCCACCCGGTATCAATGGGATCAAGGATACTTCCAGCAAGAAATATATCGAAGAGTTGGCGCCAGCCTAGCCGAAAATCAGAGTTTCTCAGAAGCTTGGTCTAAAATTCCAGAAAAATTAGCTTTTTATGATTACATCGGAAATAATCCAGCTAAAGGGGGATTATTCAGAGCGGGCTCAATGGACAATGGGGATGGAATAGCGGTTGGATGGTTAGGACATCCTATCTTTAGAGAGAAAGAAGGCCGCGAGCTTTTTGTACGCCGTATGCCTACTTTTTTTGAAACATTTCCAGTCGTTTTGGTAGACGGAGACGGAATTGTGAGAGCCGACGTTCCTTTTCGAAGGGCAGAGTCAAAGTATAGTGTCGAACAAGTCGGCGTAACTGTTGAGTTCTTTGGGGGTGAACTCAATGGAGTCAGTTATAGCGATCCTGCTACTGTGAAAAAATACGCTAGACGCGCTCAATTGGGTGAAATTTTTGAATTAGATCGTGCTACTTTGAAATCGGATGGTGTTTTTCGTAGCAGCCCCAGGGGTTGGTTTACTTTTGGCCATGCTTCATTTGCTTTGCTTTTCTTTTTCGGGCACATTTGGCACGGTGCGAGAACTTTGTTCAGAGATGTTTTTGCCGGCATTGACCCAGATTTGGATGCTCAAGTGGAATTTGGAGCATTCCAAAAACTCGGAGATCCAACTACAAGGAGACCGGTAGTCTGATACAACATTGCTTTGGTTTTTTTCTCCTTTATTTGATTTTTTTGAGTTAACACAGGGTAGCAGAGAAACCGCGATTTTTGGATCAATGTGACTCTTGCCCTTTCTTTCTCTGGGAGATGATCCCACCAAATGAACAGATGTGGAAGCTATAATTGTCAACCACGATCGAATCTATGGAAGCATTGGTTTATACATTCCTTTTAGTCTCTACTCTAGGGATTATTTTTTTCGCTATCTTTTTTCGAGAACCCCCGAGGGTTCCAATTAAAAATAAAAAGGTGAAATGATTGTGCGTTATCTCAATTGAAGTAATGAGCCGCCCCTATTGGGGAGTCTCATTACTTCAACTAGTCGCCGTGTTCCTCGAATGGGTCTCTTAGTTGTTGAGAGGGTTGCCCAAAGGCGGTATATAAGGCGTACCCGGTAAAACTTACAAGTAAGCCAGAAAGAAAGATGGTGACTAGGGTTGCTGTTTCCATTATTAGAGAATTTCAAGACTACAATGGATCTATGATAAGATCGTTTATTTACAACGGAAGGGTATACAAAGTCAACAGATCTCAACAAAAAAAAATATTTATGGCGACACAAACCGTTGAGGGTAGTTCTAGATCTGGTCCAAGACGAACAACAGTAGGGGCTTTATTGAAACCGTTGAATTCGGAATATGGGAAAGTGGCTCCTGGATGGGGAACCACTCCTTTGATGGGTGTCACAATGGCTTTATTTGCAGTCTTTCTATCTATTCTCTTGGAGATTTATAATTCTTCTGTTTTACTGGACGGAATCTCAATGAATTAGATCCATACCATAAGAACCAAGAAGTCTTAACTTTTCAACCCAAAATAACTCACTTAGGGTTAGGCCCCTTTTTTTTAGGGGCCTCAAGTCTCAAATCTGTAATCCTACACTACAATCAACAATCAAGGAAACAACCCTCATCTATTCTGTATACATTTTTTTAGAAATATATAGAGATAGAAGGGCACTTTTGCTATAGAGAATACTAGGAGGCGGTTCAACGCGTGAAGCTCTCTTTGCTCGCTTTCCCGCAGTGCCCGTCGGATAGCTTCGAGGCGAGACAACGCCGTCTCCTGACTCGTATCGAGATCCAAACGAAGCCTCTGCACCTCCTGGCGAAGGGAATTTAGTGACTGCCCCTCTTGCAAAGAAGAATCTTCTGTGTCGGATCCTTCCTCCATAGAAGAATGTTCAGCCTCGTATCCTTCCTCCATAGAAGAATCCTCTATTTGGTGTGTCTCAGACTCAGAGGACGAATCCCTATCTATTCTATAGTTTGAACCGTGGCCCCCCCAGTCGTCAAAGACCTGGTGGGAAAGTAGGATTTAGTACCACTATAGGTGAGGGTTCCTATAACAGCAGTCAGTAGAGCTGCTTTCAGAAGGTTTGTTAGTGACGTAATCCATTTTCCAATCATTTCATTTGGAGCTTGTCTCTTTACTTTTATCGGAAAGCGTAGGAAAGTTTATTAAGAGCTTATTAAAAACTCCCTTTTTTCAGAATATTCTCTATTAATATTTAATATTCCATTTTATTATTTATTATGAATTTAGTTATTAATAGATTATTTAATATATATATTCTGGTAGGGTAGTTCGACCGTGGAATTCCTTTGTTTCGGTATTTCCGGAATATGAGTGTGTGACTTGTGAAAATTGATCCTATTGATAGTACAGAGAATGGTCTGTCATCTCGAGAGAGATGGTTCCACCTCGTCTGATATTCATTAGAATATCTGGAGCACGGAATCCCTGGAATAGATCAAGAAACATTAGCACTATGATTCATACCTAACTATTCAGACCTCGCGACCGCACTAAAAAAACGAAAAAAAAAATGCAATCAATATAGAATATAGTTAGAATCAGAGATCGAAGGTTTTTTCTTTCTTCAAATGCTTATGGTTATTTTAACCAAAGGACAAATGTTTCTCTGGATTTTTAGTCATTACATCGATTCTAAGTGAGGATCAAATGGTTCTTACTCAAGGAATCTTTGAGCTTAGCTGGGGGCTTTAATTGACTCATCGTGGTTCTAGTATGAATCTGAGGTTTCAATCGATTCTGTAGGGTCTCAACAAGATAATTCCTATCAAAAATAAAGAAAATACAATCCACACTACAAATAAAAAACTACAAATAAAAAGAAAGAAAATAGGGAACGAGAAGATTCAAGAGGCCTGTAACGATCAACATAAATACGAATGAGCCGGCTTGATATTTTGGCATTATCATCAGAACAAAGAAGCGCTTCGGGGTTTTTGGTTCTTCGTATCTTCCGAGAAGATAGAATCTAGGACTAAGATAAGAAATTGAAAAATTTCTATCCGCTCCAAACAGTTTGTGGGTGTTTCCGCTTGAGCTGTACGAGATGAAATTCTCATATACAGTTCTAAGAGGGGGAGCCCTCTTGGTTTACCTATCTCAATAAAGTATATGATTGGTTCGAAGAGCGTCTCGAAATTCAGGCAATTGCGGATGATATAACTAGTAAATATGTTCCGCCTCATGTCAACCTATTTTATTGTCTAGGAGGAATTACGCTTACTTGTTTTTTAGTACAAGTAGCTACGGGGTTTGCTATGACTTTTTACTATCGTCCGACCGTTACCGAGGCTTTTGCCTCTGTTCAATACATAATGACTGAAGCTAACTTTGGCTGGTTAATCCGATCGGTTCATCGATGGTCGGCAAGTATGATGGTCCTAATGATGATCCTGCACGTATTTCGTGTGTATCTCACCGGTGGATTTAAAAAACCCCGCGAATTAACTTGGGTTACAGGGGTGGTTCTGGCTGTATTGACCGCATCTTTTGGTGTAACTGGTTATTCCTTGCCTCGGGACCAAATTGGTTATTGGGC